CTCGAAAAAAGAACTCGGTTGTGTAATGATAAGACTAAAAAAGAATATTTACCCCAACTATATGATCCTTTCATAAATGGACCCTATCGTGGACGAATCAAAAAATTGTTTTCACTTTCAATTAAAAAGGAAATTTCTCGAAAAAATTCTATAGAAAAGTTTTTGATAAATAAGATTCATAGTATCCTTTTTATTATTAATCGCCTAGAATTTGAACAGAAACCAAATTCATTTGATACAAAAGCATGCGCAAAGCAAATGGATTATTTATTGAACTTAATCAATGAATTTGCTGTAAAATCAACATCAAGTTTAAATTTTAAAAGACCTTTTATAGTTCCTAAACATGAACAAGTAAGAATTGATTCAGAAGATAGAATAAAAGTTTTAAAATTTTTATTTGATGCAGATAGAACTCTTCCAAACGAGAAAACGATAAAAAAAAAATCTATTGCATTAACAGAAATACATAAAAAAATCCCTTACTGGCCATACAAATTAATTGCTGATTGGGAACTAGACGAGGAAGAACGAGAGGAGGGTGAGATAGAGAATATGCAGATTCGCTCAAGAAAAGACAAAAGTGTAATTATTTTTACTGATAACCAAGAGAATACTGATACTTATAGTAATACCCAAGAAACTGATGATACTGATGAACCAGACGAAGTTGCTTTGATACGTTATTCACAACAACCAGATTTTCGTCGAGACCTAATCAAAGGCTCTGTACGTGCTCAAAGACGTAAAATAGTTACTTGGAAATTCTTTGAGGCAGACGTGCATTCCCCCCTCTTTTTGGACCGAATAAACAAATCCCCTTTTTTTTCTTTTGATATTTCCGAACGTATAAACCGAATTTTTAGAAATGGTATGTGGACAAACACAGAACTCAAAATTTCGGATTCTAAAGAGAAAACCACAGAAGAAAGTGAGAAAAAAAAGGAAGAAGATAAAAAAGAAGAAGCCAAAAGAAAGGAGAAAGCACGTATAGAAATAGCGGAAGCCTGGGATAGTATTTTACTTGCTCAAGTAATAAGAGGTTTTTTATTAATAACCCAATCGATTCTTAGAAAATATATTATATTGCCTTCATTGATAATATTTAAAAATATCGCCCGTATGCTATTATTTCAATTTCCTGAATGGTCCGAAGATTTTAAGGATTGGAATCGAGAAATTCATGTTAACTGCACCTATAATGGCGTTCAATTATCAGAAAAAGAATTTCCAAAAGATTGGTTAACAGACGGTATTCAGATTAAGATCCTATTTCCTTTTCGTCTGAAACCTTGGCATAGATCGAATCTACGAGCCCCTTATAACGATCCAATGAAAAAGAAAGATTCAAAAAAAGATTCGTGTTTTTTAACAATTTTTGGAATGGAAGCAGAATTACCTTTTGATTCTTCCAGAAAACACGAATCTTTTTTTCAACCCATTTTTAAAGAACTCAAAAGAAAAATTAGAAAATTGAAAAAGAAATGTTTTCTAATTCTAAAAATTTTTAAAGAAAAAACAAAATTGTTTCTAAATGTTTCAAAAGAAATAAAAAAATGGATCATTAAAAGGATTCTTTTTTTAAAAGAAATAAAAAAAGAACTATCAAAAATAAATCCAATTCTATTATTTGGATTGAGAAAAAGAAAAGTATATGAATTGAATAAAACTAAAAAAGATTTGATAATAAGTAATCTGATGATTCCTGAATCATCCATTGAAACTATACCTCGGAATTGGACAAATTCTTCGTTGACAGAAAAAAAAATGCAGGATCTAACTGATAGAACAAACACGGTCATAAATCAAATAGAAAAAATTACAAATGAAAAAAAGGGCGGATTTAGAATTCCGGATAGAAATATTAGTTTTAACAAAATAAGTGATGATAATAAAAGGTTGAAAGCACAAAAAAATATTTGGCAGATATTAAAAAGAAAAAATGCTCGACTAATACGCAAATCACATTATTTTATAAAATTTTTCATTGAAAGGATATACATAGATATCTTTCTGTGGATCATTAATATTCCTAGGATCAATACACAACCATTTCGTGACTCAATAAAAAAAAAATTTAATAAATACATTACCAATAATGAAACAAATCAAGAAAAAATGGATAAAAAAAATCAAAGTTTAATTCATTTTATTTTGACTATAAAAAAGACACTATATAATACTAATATTAGTAAAAAAAATTCAAATACTTTTTGTGACTTATCCTACTTTTCACAAGCCTATGTATTTTACAAACTCTCACAAACCCAATTTGTCAATTTTGATTTTTATAAGTTAAAATCTGTCTTGCAATATAATGGAGCAGCTCCTTTTATTAAGAATGAAATAAGGAGTTATTTTGTTGGCACACAAGAACTTTTTCTTTCTCAATTAAGACATAAGAATTGTCAGAATTCTGGAATAAATCAATGGACAAATTGGTTAAGGAATCATTATCAATATGATATATCTCACATTAGATGGTCTAGACTAGTACCACAAAAATGGCGAAATAGATTCAATCACCATTATATGAATAAAAATAAGGATTTAAGTAACTCATCTAAAAAAACGAAATTTATTCACTACGAAAAACTCAAAAATTTTGAAAAGGCTTCATTACTGAATGAAAAAGAGAATTTTAAAAAACAATATAAATATGATCGGTTAGCATATAAATCTATTAATTCTGAAAATACCAAGTACTCATCAATTTATGAATTGTCATTACACGTAAAAAACAACCAAGAAGTTTTTTCGAACTCCAACACAAATAAACTCAAATCTTTTTATATGATGGAAGGTATTCCTATTATCCCTATCAATAATGATCGAGTACAACATGATATTACAGATATGGATAAAAATCTGGATCGAAAATATTTTGATTGGAGAATTATCCATTTTTGTCTTAGAAAGAAAATCAATATTGAAGCTTGGATCAATATTGATACTGACCCAAACAGTAATAAAAAATGTACTAAGGATAAACTTAATGATTATCCAATAATTGATAAAATGAATAAGCAAAATTTTTTTGATCTCACAATTCATCAAGATCAAGAAATCTATTTATCTAATCAAAAAAAAAAATTGGATTGGATGGGAATGAATGAAGAAATATTAAACCGCCCCATATCAAATCTTGAACGTTGGTTCTTCTCCGAATTTTTGATCCTTTATAATTTGTATAAAACTAAACCGTGGGTTATACCAAAAAAATTACTTCTTTTAGATTCTAATATAAATGAAAACGTTACTGATAAAGATCTTTTTATATCCTCCAATGAAAAAAAATCTCTTGAATTAAAAAAACGAAATAAAGAGCAAAAAGAATCAGCGGACCAAGCAAACCTTGAATCTGCTCTTTCAAACCAAGAAAAAGATGTTGAAGAAGATTATATGGACTCGGAGATGAAAAAACAAAAAAATAAAAAACAAGACAAGAATGATACAAAAGAGGAGTTTGATTTCTTACTAAACAGGTATTTTCAGTTTCAATTGCGATGGGATGATATTTTAACTAAAAAAATAATCAATAACATCAAAGTATATTGTCTCCTGCTTAGACTGATAAATCCAAGAGAAATAACTATATCCTCTATTCAAAGAGGAGAAATGAGTCTTGATATTCTGATAATTGAGAAAAATTTAACTCTTACGGAATTCATCAAAAGAGGAATTTTGATTATTGAACCAATTCGTCTATCTATAAAAAATGATGGGCAATTTATTATGTATCAAACCATTGGTATTTCATCGGTTCATCAAAGTAAACACAAAATGAATCAAAAATACAGAGAAAAAACCCATATTGATAAGAATTCTGATGAAGTCATTACCAAATATAAAAAGATGACTGGAAATAGAGATAAAAATCATTATGATTTGTTTGTTCCTGAAAATATTTTATCACCTAGACTTCGGAGAGAATTTAGAATTCTAATTTGTTTCAATTCTAGGAATAGAAATGATATGCATAAAAATTCAGCATTAGGGAATGGTAATAAGGTAAACAGTCAGGTTTTGGATAAAAACAAAGGATATAAAAAGAAACTTATTAACTTAAAGTTATTTCTATGGCCCAATTATCGATTAGAAGATTTAGCTTGTATGAATCGGTATTGGTTTGATAGCAATAACGGCAGTCGTTTCGGTATGGTAAGGATACATATGTATCCGCGATTGAAAATCCATTACTAGTAAAGTTTTGCTATCTTTCCCATAACGCAGCGGGTCGATGACGACAAAGAGGTGCGCACATTCAATGTCTTACATTCTATTCTGATACATGATACTAATTCAATGACATATCAATTCGATCTACAAATGAATCAATAAAATCGTCTGATTTTAGGACTAAGTTTTTATCATTTTGGAGGATAGAAAACAACCATCCTTTTGTATACCTTTGTATACTGTATACCTTTTCAAATTTTGAAATTAAAATAGGATTGATTTAATTTGATTTAATAAAAATCGAAATTAGACCGAAATTAAGATTATTCTCTATACCAAACTAAAACAAGTGCCATTATTATTACTGATCAATAAAAATATCTATCAATCAAAATATCTTAAAATATCTTAAAAAAAGAAGGGGGGTTCGTTTTATGGTAAAAAATTCATTCATCTCAGTTATTTCACAAGAAGAAAAAGAAGAAAATAGGGGTTCTGTTGAATTTCAAATATTAAGTTTCACCAATAGGATACGAAGACTTACTTCCCATTTACAATTACACAAAAAAGACTATTTATCTCAGAGAGGTCTACGTAAAATTCTGGGAAAACGCCAACGCCTGCTATCTTATTTGTCAAAGAAAAATAGAATAGGTTATAAAGAATTGATTAATCGGTTGGATATTCGTGAATCAAAAACTCGTTAATTTGAAGAAGCATTTTGAATTATTTGATTTATTAGATCGTGAATTTGAATGAACTTTTTTTCGTTTTCAACAATTCAATTCATGAAAGAGTGAATTAAGGAAAAACCTATGAATATACCAGCTACAAGAAAAGACCTGATGGTAGTCAGTATGGGTCCCCACCATCCATCAATGCATGGTGTTCTTCGACTTATCATTACTCTAGATGGTGAAGATGTTATTGACTGTGAACCAATATTGGGTTATTTACACCGAGGGATGGAAAAAATTGCGGAAAACCGAACAATTATACAATATTTGCCTTATGTAACACGTTGGGATTATTTAGCTACTATGTTCACAGAAGCAATAACAGTAAATGGGCCGGAACAGCTGGGAAATATTCAAGTACCTAAAAGAGCCAGCTATATCAGAATAATTATGTTGGAGTTGAGTCGTATAGCTTCTCATCTGTTATGGCTCGGCCCTTTTATGGCGGATATTGGTGCACAGACTCCTTTTTTCTATATTTTCAGAGAAAGAGAATTAGTATATGATCTATTCGAAGCTGCCACAGGTATGAGAATGATGCATAATTATTTTCGGATCGGAGGGGTGGCGGCTGATCTCCCTTATGGCTGGATAGATAAATGTTTGGATTTCTGCGATTATTTTTTAATAAGGGTTGCTGAATATCAACAACTTATTACACGCAATCCTATTTTTTTAGAACGAGTCGAGGGGGTAGGCATTATTGGTCGAGAGGAAGTAATAAACTGGGGTTTATCAGGACCAATGCTGCGAGCGTCCGGAATACAATGGGACCTTCGTAAAGTTGATCAGTATGAGTGTTATGACGAATTTGATTGGGAAGTACAGTGGCAAAAAGAAGGGGATTCATTGGCTCGTTATCTAGTCCGAATTGGTGAAATGGTGGAATCTGTAAAAATTATTCAACAGGCTCTCGAAGGAATTCCGGGGGGACCATATGAGAATTTAGAAATCCGCTACTTTGATAGAGAAAGGAATCCAGAATGGAATGATTTTGAATATCGCTTTATTAGTAAAAAACCTTCTCCTACATTTGAATTGCCGAAACAAGAACTTTATGTGCGAGTCGAAGCTCCAAAAGGCGAATTAGGGATTTTCCTGATAGGGGATCGGAGTGGTTTTCCTTGGAGATGGAAAATTCGACCGCCGGGTTTTATCAATTTGCAAATTCTTCCTCAGTTAGTTAAAAGAATGAAATTGGCTGATATTATGACAATACTAGGTAGTATAGATATCATTATGGGAGAAGTTGATCGTTGAAATGATAATTGATACACTAGATACACTAGAATTACAAGAGATCGATTCTTTTTCTAGATTGGAATTTTTAAAGGGGGTCTATGGAATTATATGGTTACTTATTCCTATTTTGACTCTTGTATTGGGAATTACAATAGGCGTACTGGTAATTGTATGGTTAGAAAGAGAAATATCCGCGGGAATACAACAACGTATTGGACCTGAATACGCCGGCCCTTTGGGAGTTCTTCAAGCTCTAGCAGATGGGACAAAACTTCTTTTCAAAGAAAATCTTTTTCCATCTAGAGGGGATACTCGTTTATTCAGTATCGGTCCATCCATAGCAGTTATATCCATTTTAGTAAGCTATTTAGTAGTTCCATTTGGGTATCGTCTTGTTTTAGCGGATCTCAATATTGGTGTTTTTTTATGGATTGCCATTTCAAGTATTGCTCCCATTGGACTTCTTATGTCAGGATACGGGTCAAATAATAAATATTCCTTTTTAGGTGGTCTACGAGCTGCTGCTCAATCAATTAGTTATGAAATACCATTAACTTTATGTGTGTTATCAATATCTCTACGTGCGATTCGTTGATATATAGACATAAATCTTTCTCTATTCTTCCTTTCGAGGAAAACGGTGGAATGAATTGAGTAGGGTTAGAGATCTTCATTTTTTTTTATTCATTATTCGGATTGAAAAATTCAATAAAATAGTTATATTGAGTGAAAGAAAACAGCTTATATATATATTATATAATTTAGAATATATAAATATATAAATTCGCAGTAAAAATATTGAGTCTCATTTTCCATGTATAAGAGTTAAAGAGTTAAGCGAAAATAAACATAAACATAAGAAATCGTTTACCCCAAGCCAAGATTGGTCGATTAGTCATCCTGACTTGAAGCGGGCTCAAAAAATCCACCGTATTGATTTTTCACTATCATTTGTATGGATTAACATACATGTATTATCATAACGGAGGGTTGAACAAAAACGAGTGGATGGTTAGAAACACCAAAATATGTAACGGATTTGTAATGGAAATGAAAATTATGTAAATTATCCAAAAAGGGCTTTTTTACATAATATACAAACAACGAATACTAATCGGGGCTTAAAGTTAGTAGAAATTATTAGGAAGTACTCCCCAAGGCACTATTCCAATCCAGAGTATGCTCCTATCCACCGATGAAATACATAACTATTGGGAACGAAAAAATCCTTTATTTTGTAAGCCCTCTTTTTTTAAGAAATAGAAAGAAGAATAGGAACGAAAAAAAAAAAAGAGAAAGAAACCCAATTCCAATAAAAAAATATATCTTTTTTATCCTTTTCCATATTCATATTCTATATTCATATATATCATATTCTATATTCATATATATATAGAATATATATCATAATTCATGAATTAATATGGAATCTTTTTTTTTCGTAAGTAAAAACGAAGGGTTAATTATGTTAGTTATATTTCTACAAGAAGTATTTTATTGAAGAATTAAGTTATTACTCGACAAAGAAAAATTGAAATTTTTTAAAGAAGGGGTGAGATCAATTCAGAAGTACTTTGTTTTTTTTTTTTTTATTTTATTATTAATTTATTTAATTATTAAAATAACAATTATTTAAAACTAATAATTATAACAGACAGAATTCTATTGGTCTAATTTTGGACCGTCCAATAAGATTTGACCTTATCCATCCTACAAATGTATCAAGATAAAATAATACTTACCCGGTCCTTAGATTTATTTATGGCCTTTAAGGAGCCGTATGAGATGAAAATCTCACGTACGGTTCTGTAATAGCGATGATAACAGTGATGGTATCACCGACTATGATTATCTAACAGTTCAAGTACAATTGATATAGTTGAGGCGCAATCAAAATATGGTTTTGGGGGGTGGAATTTATGGCGTCAGCCTATAGGGTTTATCATTTTTCTCATCTCTTCCCTAGCAGAATGTGAGAGATTACCTTTTGATTTACCAGAAGCAGAAGAAGAATTAGTAGCAGGTTATCAAACCGAATACTCGGGTATAAAATTTGGTTTATTTTATGTTGCTTCTTATCTAAACCTATTAGTTTCTTCATTATTTGTAACAGTTCTTTACTTGGGAGGCTGGAATATATCTATTCCAGACATATATGTTTCTGAGTTTTTTGAAATAAATAAATTAGGTGGAGTCTTTGAAGCGACGATTGGTATCTTTATTACATTAACTAAAACTTATTTGTTCTTGTTCATTCCTATCACAACAAGATGGACTTTGCCGAGGCTAAGAATGGACCAACTATTAAATCTTGGATGGAAATTTCTTTTACCGATCTCTCTCGGTAATCTATTATTAACAACTTCTTCTCAACTCTTTTCGCTGTAAAGGAATATTCTATATTCACAATTTGTCTCAAACAAGAGAAATAAACAAACATAAAATTATTCATATATATATTCACGATATGTTTTCTATGGTAACTGGGTTCATGAATTATGGTCAACAAACAGTACGGGCTGCAAGGTACATCGGTCAAGGTTTCATGATTACTTTATCTCACGCAAATCGTTTACCCGTAACTATTCAATATCCGTATGAAAAATTAATCACCGCGGAACGTTTCCGTGGTCGAATTCATTTTGAATTTGATAAATGTATTGCTTGTGAAGTATGTGTTCGTGTATGTCCTATAGATCTACCCGTTGTTGATTGGAAATTAGAAACAGATATTCGAAAGAAACGATTACTAAATTACAGTATTGATTTCGGAATCTGTATATTTTGTGGTAATTGTGTTGAGTATTGTCCAACAAATTGTTTATCAATGACTGAAGAATATGAACTTTCTACTTATGATCGTCACGAATTAAATTATAATCAAATTGCTTTAGGTCGTTTACCAATGTCAGTAGTTGACGATTATACAATTCGAACAATTTTTAATTCACCTCAAATAAAACCAAATAAAAAATAAGTAAATCTCTTGATTCAAGAATAAATTCCAATTACTTTAACAATACTAAGGTTCGGTTTTGATTTATTTATTTAAAAGAAATAAAGGTTCTTTTGTTTTGTTTGGTCAATAACTAGAAATGAAATTCCAACTATTAATTGGTTGATTAAGAAGCGAATCTTTATTTTGATTGAAAATCTATTAATTAATATATCTGTATATATTTCGAAATAAAAAATTTCGGATTAGACCTATTCCTTCAGATAAAGAATAAAATTAGCCCAATAATTGTACCTACATTTAGTCCTATCTCTTAGGATTTAATTAGGAATTTTTGAAAAATTATTAAAAAAAAATTTCTGATCGGGTCTCAATAAAGTCATGAAAAACATTTAGATTTATTTATCTCTTATTTTACATATAATGGATTTGCCTGGACCAATACATGACTTTCTTTTAGTCTTTCTGGGATTGGGTCTTATACTAGGCGGTATAGGTGTGGTATTATTTACCAACGCCATTTATTCTGCCTTTTCATTGGGGCTGGTTCTTGTTTGTATATCCTTATTTTATATTCTATTAAACTCCTATTTTGTAGCTGCTGCACAACTTCTTATTTACGTGGGAGCTATAAATGTTTTAATTGTATTTGCTGTGATGTTTATGAATGGTTCAGAAGATTACAAAGATTTTAATCTTTGGACTGTTGGGGATGGGATTACTTTACCAGTTTGTACAAGTATTTTTGTTTTACTAATGATTAGTATTACGGATACGTCATGGTACGGGATTATTTGGACTGCAAGATCAAACCAGATTATAGAGCAAGATTTGATAAGTAATAGTCAACAAATTGGAATTCATTTATCAACAGATTTTTTTCTTCCATTTGAATTCATTTCGATAATTCTTTTAGTCGCTTTAATAGGCGCAATTGCGGTAGCGCGCCAGTAATAAATTTCTAGAATTTCCAACAGTAATCAAAATTCAACTCTGTTCTGTGTTATTACATTTTTTTATCTTCCATTTTAAAATTGGTTATGTCTAAAAGTCAAAATAAAAACTCTTTTATTTAATCTATTACCAATACAATATATTTCTTTGTTCCGCACTTTATATTCTAGTCAATTGAATCTGTTGAATTGTTATTCAGTTCATATTGAAATGAATCAAAATTGATAAGGAGTTAGTCAATGATGCTCGAGCATGTACTTGTTTTGAGTGCCTACTTATTTTCTATCGGTATCTATGGATTGATCACAAGCCGAAATATGGTTAGAGCCCTTATGTGTCTTGAACTTATACTGAATGCGGTTAATATAAATTTCGTAACATTTTCTGATTTTTTTGATAGCCGGCAATTAAAAGGAAATATTTTCTCAATTTTTGTTATAGCTATTGCCGCCGCTGAAGCAGCTATTGGACTGGCCATTGTTTCGTCAATTTATCGTAACAGAAAATCAACTCGTATCAATCAATCGAATTTGTTGAATAAGTAGTGTAATATTAATCATAGAAATTACAATATTCATAAATTCTAATTAACATGACCATACATTAAATCTAATCCATATTTTAGAAAATGTAAGAAATCAAAGTATCTTGGTTCTATCGTATGAGTCGATCCAGAAGTAGATTGCTTCCAAATTTCTGGTAAATTATTGATTCATCTGGTGTCTAAATATATGATTCATTTACAAGTTTACTAGATCGAAAATTTCTGACGTTTAAAAATTTATAGATCCAATGTCACATTCAGTAAAGATTTATGATACGTGTATAGGGTGTACTCAATGTGTGCGAGCCTGCCCAACTGATGTATTAGAAATGATACCTTGGGACGGATGTAAAGCTAAGCAAATAGCTTCTGCTCCAAGAACAGAGGACTGTGTCGGTTGTAAGAGATGTGAATCTGCCTGTCCAACGGATTTCTTGAGTGTTCGCGTTTATTTATGGCATGAAACAACTCGAAGTATGGGTCTAGCTTATTAATACGTTTCAGAAAACCCTACTCGAATACATTTGATTTTTTTACCTTTACCGACAAAAACCCGCGCTCAAAATATATTTATTTCGAGCACGGGTTTTTCTGGTCCAAGTTTATTTTGTTTTTACTATGAATAATTTTCCTTGGTTAACGCTAGTTGTAGTTTTGCCAATATCCGCGGGTTCCTTAATTTTCTTTCTTCCTCATAGAGGAAATAAGGTAATAAGGTGGTATACTATATGTATATGTATAGTAGAACTCCTTCTAACAACCTATGCATTCGGTTATCGTTTCCAATTGGATGATCCGTTAATGCAACTAACGGAGAATTATAAATGGATCAATTATTTTGATTTTTACTGGAGATTGGGAATAGATGGAATTTCTATAGGACCCATTTTACTGACAGGCTTTATCACAACTTTAGCTACTTTAGCGGCTTGGCCCGTTACTCGAGATTCACGACTATTCCATTTCCTAATGTTAGCAATGTATAGTGGGCAAATAGGACTATTTTCTTCTCAAGACCTTTTACTTTTTTTCATCATGTGGGAGTTAGAATTAATTCCCGTTTATCTACTTCTATCCATGTGGGGTGGAAAGAAACGTTTGTATTCAGCTACAAAATTTATTTTGTACACTGCTGGAGGTTCCGTTTTTTTATTAATAGGAGTTCTGGGTATTGGTTTATACGGCTCCAATGAACCGACATTAAATTTTGAAACATCAGCTAATCAATCGTATCCTGTAGCACTGGAAATAATATTTTATATTGGATTTCTTATTGCTTTTGCTGTCAAATCACCGATCATACCCCTACACACATGGTTACCAGACACCCATGGAGAGGCACATTATAGTACTTGTATGCTTTTAGCCGGAATCTTATTAAAAATGGGAGCATATGGGTTGGTTCGGATCAATATGGAATTATTACCCCATGCCCATTCTATATTTTCTCCCTGGTTGATGATAGTAGGCACAATTCAAATTATCTATGCAGCTTTAACATCTCCGGGTCAGCGTAATTTAAAAAAACGAATAGCCTATTCTTCTGTATCTCATATGGGTTTCATAATTATAGGAATTGGTTCTATAAGCGATACAGGGCTCAACGGGGCCATTTTACAAATAATTTCTCACGGATTTATTGGCGCTGCACTTTTTTTCTTGGCCGGAACGAGTTATGATAGAATACGACTTGTTTACCTCGACGAAATGGGCGGAATGGCCGTCTCAATTCCAAAAATATTCACGACTTTCAGTATCTTATCAATGGCTTCGCTTGCATTACCGGGCATGAGCGGTTTTGTTGCCGAATTGGTAGTTTTTTTTGGAATACTTACTAGCCAAAAATATCTTTTAATAACAAAAATCTTAATTACTTTTGTAATGGCAATTGGAATGATATTAACTCCTATTTATTCATTATCTATGTTACGCCAGATGTTCTATGGATACAAGCTTTTTAATGTCCCCAAAAACTCTTATTTTTTTGATTCTGGACCGCGCGAGTTATTTATTTCGATTTCGATCCTTTTACCGGTAATAGGTATTGGTATTTATCCCGATTTCGTTTTCTCATTATCAGTTGAGAAGGTCGAAGCTATTCTATCAAATTTTTTTTATAGATAGTTTTTGTCAATAAAAAAAAATACGATGATTTTAAAAATCGTTCATTGTCCAAAAAAAGTCTTTTTCAGCTTTTAAGTTAAATAAAAAAATTGGAATTCTATTATAAAAATATAACCAGATATTTTGACATTTTGAGAACCATTTGAATCAAGTAATGGAAATAGAATGATTCAAATGGTTCTTGATGGTTGATATAAGGGTTTCATAATGTATGCTGCCCTAGGCTTTTCGTTGTCAAGTACTTTAAAAAATTCAATTAGAAATTCAATTAGATAAATTCAATTAGATGGTAATGTAAATGAACCATAACTATGTAACCCTATTCCTAATAGATTAACCCCAAAATAACATATCCAAATTATAAGAAAGCCCATTGAGGCCACAATTGCAGAATTTTCAGTTTCATAATTTTTATTTGTTCGGATATGTAAATAAATCGCAAATATGGTCCAAGTAATAAATGCCCAAGTTTCTTTTGGATCCCAATTCCAATAGGATCCCCATGCTTCATTAGCCCATACTGCTCCCGAAAGAATACCTATGGTTAAAAGGATAAATCCTAAACTAATAATACGATAACTCCATCGATCCAATTGTTGAATTAATTGATATCTGTAATAATTCTGAGAAGAAATCAAAGAAGTGTTTTTTAACACATTGTTTCTTTCATTCACGTATTGAATCTCACCAAAGGCAAATTGCTCAGTTAACAAATTTTTGCTTTTACTAAAAATCCTTATGGATTCTCGAAATGTAATGACTAGAAGAGCTAGTGATAATAATGATCCACACAAAAGAGCTGCATAGCTCAACACCATCATACTTACGTGCATCATTAACCAATGTGATTGGAGAGCCGGTACTAATATTGCAGATTGATGCATTTCATTTAAAAGACCTGAAGTAGCGAAACCCTGGGTAAACATAACACTTGGCGCCGTTATTGCGCTTAAATGGTTTTTATGTTTTTTAAAATACGGAATCATATGAATAATGGAAAAACCCCACGACAGAAAAATTAATGATTCATATAAATTGCTTAATGGTAAATGCCCAAAATAAATCCAACGAATAACTAATAATCCTGTTATGCAGAAAAAAGTAGCTATCATGCCCTTTTCGGATGAATCATATAGTCCTACGATTTCATCGACAAATAAAGTTATCAAATGAATTGTAATTACAATTGAAATGATCGAAAAGGATATATGAGTTAATATACGCTCTAAAGTTGAAACTATCATAAAATTTATTAAAGGGATTCTCAATTATAGGAATTGAAATAGGGAATTGAATTCATTCTAGGGCTTACTCTTTTAGAAAAAGCCATGCCGCTACTCGGACTCGAACCGAGATGCTCTAGCACTGCTTCCTAAGAGCAGCGTGTCTACCGATTTCACCATAGCGGCTTATTCAAAATCATAATAACCTATTTTTATTCAATCGTCGAGATTGGGAGGGTTAATTCAATATTTTTTTAGGAAACATTCAAATTGATGACTAAAAATTTGTTTCAAAATCAGGCATTTAATCTAAACGTTTTCTTTAATAATATTAATAATCTTATCTTTTGTTTATTAGTTATTTTTATTTTAGAGTATCCTTTTTTTCAGTTAACTAACAACGGGATTTTTCATTTTTTAGTTTATTATTTTTTTATTACTTTATTTATGGTCTCCTGAAAATAAAAGCAACATTTGTAACGAGATAATTTTGTCATGGCTCGAACTAAAAAATAACAAAATGAATTCCATTTTATATTGTTATTGCTATTAGAGAATGGAATTCATTTTGTTTTAATAACAAATGAAATATTAATTTAGATAATAATCTATTATTATTAGATTAATATTATTTATATTCTTGATAACTTGGAAATTTTACAAAAAAAAATTCTAACAAAAATTAGAATCATTTTTTTGAATTAGACCTATTCATATTATTTAGTCTATTGTTTAATTATTTATTTGTCACACAAAAAAAACTTTTTGAGTTACCGGTAGAAAGAGATTTCGCTAATGAAAAAGCTTTCAATGCTGCCCAATATCCTTTCTTTTTCCAAAGATTTTTACGAATACGTTTTTTGGAACTAGAGGTGCGCTTTTTTGGAACTGCCATTTTAAAATTATAATCGGTTCATCGGTTGGATGTGAAAGACATCTAGTGTTCAAAATCAATTGTTCTTTACTATATCTCTAGCTAGCTATTCTAGAAATTGCATTCCCTTGGTGTTTGGAAAAATTGTTTAAAATATTACAAATATT